TTGCAACGATGACTCTTTTCAACTAATCATAAAGATATTGGCACCTTATATTTTATTTTCGGCGCCTGAGCAGGAATAGTAGGCACCTCATTAAGACTAATTATTCGAGCAGAACTCAGACAGCCAGGAAGACTTATTGGAAATGATCAAATTTACAATGTAGTAGTCACAGCACACGCCTTCGTAATAATTTTCTTTATAGTAATACCCATTATAATTGGAGGATTTGGGAACTGGTTAGTCCCTCTTATATTAGGAGCCCCAGATATAGCTTTCCCACGCATAAATAATATAAGATTCTGACTTTTGCCCCCCTCTCTTTCTCTTCTTTTAACGAGAAGGATAGTAGAAAGAGGAGTAGGTACAGGATGAACCGTTTACCCACCCCTCGCAGGCGCCATTGCGCACGCCGGTGCATCAGTAGACCTCGGAATTTTTTCACTCCATTTAGCAGGAGTATCGTCAATTTTAGGAGCCGTAAACTTCATGACAACCGTTATCAATATACGATCCTACGGAATAACAATAGACCAAATACCTCTCTTTGTCTGAGCTGTCTTTATTACAGCTATCCTACTTCTCCTATCTTTACCAGTTCTAGCAGGAGCTATCACAATGCTTCTAACTGATCGTAACCTAAATACATCATTTTTTGACCCCGCTGGAGGAGGAGACCCCGTCCTGTACCAACACTTATTTTGGTTTTTCGGTCACCCAGAAGTTTATATTCTAATCTTGCCTGCCTTTGGGATAATCTCCCACATTGTCAGTCAAGAATCAGGTAAAAAAGAATCTTTTGGGACTTTAGGTATAATTTACGCTATGCTAGCTATCGGAATCTTAGGATTTGTAGTTTGAGCTCACCATATATTTACAGTTGGTATAGACGTTGACACCCGAGCTTATTTTACATCGGCCACTATGATTATTGCTATCCCCACAGGAATTAAAATTTTTAGATGACTAAGAACTCTTCATGGAACACAAATAAACTACTCACCCTCCCTACTTTGAGCCCTCGGTTTCATTTTTCTATTTACAATTGGAGGATTAACTGGTGTAGTTTTAGCTAACTCCTCAATCGACATCATCTTACATGACACTTACTATGTAGTAGCCCATTTTCACTATGTCCTCTCTATAGGAGCTGTATTTGGAATCTTTGCAGGAATTGCTCACTGATTCTCCCTAATAACAGGTTTATCCCTTAACCCTAAATGATTAAAAATTCACTTTCTAGTGACTTTCATTGGAGTAAATATAACCTTCTTCCCTCAGCACTTCTTAGGACTTAACGGTATACCTCGGCGCTATTCAGACTACCCGGATGCTTACGCATCCTGAAATATTGTATCCTCTTTAGGTTCTATAGTCTCCTTTGCAGCCGCTTTAGGCTTTCTACTAATTGTATGAGAAGCTTTTGTATCCAACCGCCCAATTATTTTTTCTCCCTATCTTCCTTCTTCAATTGAATGAAAACATGCTTACCCTCCCGCAGACCACTCATACATAGAAATCCCACTAATTTCTAACTTCTAAAATGGCAGACAGATGTGTAGGATTTAAGCTCCTATAAGGAAGAAAATTCTTCTTTTAGAACTACTTTTATGGCAACATGAGCATACTTAAGTTTCCAAGACAGAGCTTCCCCTCTTATAGAACAATTAATTTTCTTTCACGACCACATCATATTAGTAATCGTGTTAATTGTAACATTCGTAGGTTACATAATAGCAACATTATTTTTTAACTCCCTTATTAACCGCTACATGTTAGAAAATCAACCTATTGAAGTAATTTGGACATCAATTCCCGCTTTTATCTTAATCTTTATTGCCCTTCCATCCCTACGCCTCCTTTACCTTTTAGATGAAGTAAACAACCCTTCTTTAACCCTAAAAACAATCGGACATCAGTGGTATTGAAGATATGAATATTCAGACTTCACCCAAGTAGAATTTGACTCATATATAATTCCTTCTAATGAACTAGAATCCTCCGGATTCCGCCTCTTAGATGTAGATAATCGAACTACCCTTCCCATAAACTCTCAAATTCGAGTTCTAATTACAGCAGCTGACGTTATCCACTCCTGAACAGTACCATCTTTAGGTGTCAAAGCAGACGCAATTCCAGGACGTCTAAACCAATCAAGATTTCTAATCAACCGCCCAGGTCTATTTTACGGACAATGTTCAGAAATCTGTGGAGCCAATCACAGATTTATACCCATTGTTATTGAAAGAGTTTCTATTAACTCCTTTCTAAACTGAGTTTCTTTATCAACTGAAATATCACCCAATTATTAATCTTTTAGATCATAACTAAAATATGGTGAAGCTAATATCTATACCTTTAACTACAATTTCTTATGCCACAAATAGCCCCTATTTACTGATTATTCATATTATTTTTTTTCCTGCTAAGATTTTTTCTATTTCTTATATTTAACTATTTTAGAAAGCCGTTTTCAAAAATTTTTTCTACTTTAGAGGAAAAAAAACCCTTAATTTTTAAACTCTGAAAATTATAACTAATTTATTTTCAATTTTCGAGCCCTCTTCAAGAATTTTTAATTTATCAACAAACTGAATTTCAACCATCTTGGGACTGATATTCCTACCCTACCTATACTGAGCTTCTCCCTCCCGTTGGTCTTTACTGTGAAGAAAAATCATTTTAACTCTTCATAAAGAATTTAAAGCTTTACTTCAACCCTCTCACAACGGTTCTACCCTACTATTCGTAACCTTATTTAGATTTATTATATTCAATAACTTTTTAGGACTTCTTCCATACGTTTTTACCAGATCTAGGCATATAGTGATAACCCTCTCCCTCTCACTTCCCTTATGAATTACCTTAATAATCTTTGGTTGAATTAACCACACTAAACATATATTTACTCATTTAGTTCCCCAAGGCACTCCTTTTGTACTGATACCTTTTATAGTACTCATTGAAACTATCAGAAATGTTATCCGTCCAGGCACCCTAGCAATTCGACTTGCTGCAAACATAATTGCCGGTCATTTACTCCTAACACTTCTAGGTAACACCGGCCCTTCCCTTTCCTCTTACACTCTATTTGTTCTTCTATTAGCTCAAATCCTTCTTCTTATTTTAGAATCCGCTGTAGCTATTATTCAATCCTACGTATTTGCAGTCTTAAGAACTCTCTATACTAGAGAAATTAACTAATGACATCTTCACACGGATTTCACCCTTATCACTTAGTAGATATAAGACCATGGCCTCTTACTGGTTCAATTAGAGCTTTAATACTAACTACAGGCTTAGTAAAATGATTCCACCAACACAATATAAACCTTCTCTTATTAAGATTTGTCGCAACTCTTTTAACCATAATTCAATGATGACGAGATATTACCCGAGAAGGCACTTATCAAGGATCTCATACCTCTGTTGTAATAAAAGGTCTTCGTTGAGGTATAATCTTATTTATTGTCTCAGAAATTTTATTTTTCTTCTCTTTCTTTTGGGCTTTCTTTCACAGAAGACTATCACCCACTGTAGAAATCGGTATATACTGACCCCCCCTAGGCATTCAACCTTTCAACCCTTTCCAGATTCCTCTCCTAAACACGACAATCCTCCTTTCTTCAGGAGCCACAGTCACATGAGCTCACCATGCAATTTTAGAATCCAACCATTCCCAAGCTATTCAAAGATTAGGTCTAACTATTGGGTTAGGAATTTACTTCACAATGCTTCAAGCATTTGAATATGTTGAAGCCCCTTTTACTATTGCAGACTCTGTGTTTGGTTCTACATTTTTCGTAGCTACCGGCTTTCATGGACTACATGTAATTATTGGTACCTCATTTTTGCTAGTATGCTTCTTACGCCTCTATAAATGCCATTTCTCCTCTGACCATCACCTAGGATTTGAAACAGCTGCTTGATACTGACATTTTGTAGATGTTGTCTGACTATTTTTATATATCTTCATCTACTGGTGAGGAGGATAATTTTTTTAATATAATCAAGTATATCTGACTTCCAATCAGAAAGTCTAACATTTAGAAAAAATAATTTTTACAACATTAATAATTTCAATTCTCACTTTTATCGTGTCTTATGTAGTTATAACTCTAGCAACTTTACTGTCAAAAAAAACAATTATAGATCGAGAAAAAAACTCTCCTTATGAGTGTGGATTTGATCCTAAAGGATCGGCCCGACTGCCCTTCTCGTTACGGTTCTTTCTAATTGCTGTAATTTTCTTAATTTTTGACGTTGAAATTACTTTGCTCTTACCCATCGCTTCAACTTTAACACTAACCAACATCTTCTCCTGATTCCTCACAAGTTTAATCTTTCTCCTTATTTTATTATTAGGCCTTTACTACGAATGATACTCTAGAGCCCTAGAATGATCATAGCAAAGGCCATAGTCAATATGTATGACGTATGAGTTGCATTCATAAAGAGTTTTTCAACTGGCTTTATAATTAGAAAGCGAACAATTGCATTTAGTTTCGACCTAAATTTTAGACCTCACAGTCTTCTAATTTTGATAGAAACCAAAGAGAGGTATATCACTGTTAATGATACAACTGAGCTTCTGCTCCTATCAAGAAAGAAATATTACGACAAGGCCGAAAACTTCTAATTTTCTTCCAAGCGGTTCAATTCCGTTTATATTTCTAAGTTTTGACAAACCCTGCTCATACTCCCCCTGAATACGACGTGCTATTTAACATTTCTTACTCACCTCCACTCCCAATTTACCCCACAATATAAGTTTTTATAGTTTATAATACCCAAAACGTTGGTCTTGTAAACCAACAATGAATTAATTTCTAAAAACTTCAGAAAAAAAGAAAAATTCTTCGTCTTTAACTCCCAAAGTTAATATTTTCTTTAAACTATTTCCTGTGTGTATTCCTTCACTAAATTTAATTACATCAAACAAAAGCAAAACATTTTAAACCTAACAAAAAAAATTAAATAATTAATTGATAAAGGAAGATAACTCTTCCAAGCTAAATATATCAACTTATCATAACGTAACCGAGGTAATGTCCCCCGCACCCATACAAACCCAAAAGCTACTATCACCCCCTTCAAATAAAACATGACTCTATAAGGTCTCCTTCCCAAAAAAAAAATAACGAATAGCACCCTTATAAACAAAATTCTCGCATACTCCGCCATAAAAATTAACGCAAACCCCCCAGCCCCATACTCAGTATTAAACCCGGACACCAACTCAGACTCCCCTTCCGCAAAATCAAACGGAGTACGATTAGTTTCAGCTAAACAAGATCTAAACCACACTATTCTCAAAGGCAAACCGATTAAAACAAACCAAAAATAATTTTGATATTTATTAAACAACTCCAAATTAAACCCTCCTACTAATATTACAAAAGATAGCAAAATTAAAGCTAATCTTACCTCGTAAGAAATAGTCTGAGCAACAGCCCGCAAAGAACCCAAAAGTGAGTACTTACAATTTGAAGATCAACCAGCCACTATAGTAGTGTATACACCTACTCTTAAACAACACAAAAAAAATAAAATTCTTAGATTAAATCTTATCAAACCAATTTCATAAGGTAACACACATCACACTAATAACGAAACAAACAACCTGAAAACAGGGCACAAATAATATACTAAAAAATTCGATATAGTTGGGATAATTTGCTCTTTTGTAAAAAGTTTCACCGCATCGGAAAAAGGCTGTAAAATTCCCATATACCCTGTTTTATTTGGACCTTTCCGAATCTGAATGTAACCTAAAATTTTACGTTCCAGTAAAGTAACAAAAGCCACCCCCACCAAAACACATACCATCAACACTAAGAAATTCACTATTTCTACGATTATCATAGTCACAAAATAATTAGATTAATAATCATTAAACTATTTATAGAATTACTCTATTTTATAGGATCCTAAATCCAACACATACTCTCTGCCAAAATAGTAATCACATTTAAAAAAATTTCAATTACTTAATTCCTTTCGTACTAAAATAATTCGGTTTTCCTTAAAAGATAGAAACCAACCTGGCTCACGCCGGTTTGAACTCAAATCATGTAAAACTTTAAAGGTCGAACAGACCTACTTTTATAACTGCTACAATTATAAAGACATTTTAATTCAACATCGAGGTCGCAAACTTTTTTGTCGATAAGCACTCTCAAAAAAAATAACGCTGTTATCCCTAAAGTAACTTAAGCTCTTAATCTTTAACTAGGATCATTTAAAAATTCAATCATTTATATAATGTATTAAAAATTAAGCAGTTAATGACTTTTATACTCTTATCGCCCCAATAAAATAAATTCAATTACTAAGTTTTTATAATTAATTCAACCAAGTAAAATTTTAATATTAAGCTTTCTAGGGTCTTATCGTCCCTCTAATTCATCTAAGCCTTTTCACTTAAAAGTTAAATTCAACAAACAACATAGAAGACAGATTTTCTTTTGTCCAACCATTCATACAAGATTCCGATTAAAAACCTAACGATTATGCTACCTTTGCACGGTCAAGATACCGCGGCCATTTAAATACTTTTCAATCAGTGGGCAGGTTAAACTTTTTATACCTTCAAACAGACATGTTTTTGATAAACAGGCAAAGAAACAACTTTTGCCGAGTTCCTTTATGCTGTTATTTTACCTTTAAATAACTTTAATCATTCCATTATTACTTCCTGACAACAAAATTTTACTAATAGAATCATTTTATCTAAATTTTTATAGTTTAATTTTTTTTTTAAATACCACAAAAAGTTTAAACAAATATTATTTACCTTTAATTTAGTTAAAACACTTTACTAACATAGCTACTTTTAAGCTTAATTCAACACTAGTAACTCTTTAAACTCTTTATTACTTTATTTTATAAAAAGCTAATCCCTCCTACACTTAACTTTTACACTTCTTTCTCTGTAAAAATCAAATTAAATTTTTTTTTTAAAAACTAGATATTACAATACTCGCTTAGCATTTCACCTTTAACTTTATATTAAAAATTTATTTTCTACAAAAAAAAGTTTATAAAATTAGCTATATTTTGTTTCGAGATACCTAATTGTAATTAGTTTATATAGACTCTCCCTGATACACAAGGTACAAAATCTAAAAATTACTATCCTATATTTTCTTTTTTTCCTTTACAGTACTTTAAACTATAGCCCACTACTTATTTTTATTAAAAATTACTAACAATTAAACTTTAAAATTATTTTTCTTTTAAATCAAATCTACAATCCACTTAACCACAGGCAAATCTTTTATTCACTAAATGTGCATTCAACGCTTCTCCCCTTACAATTTTCAAGAGTCTTCTTGTATTCTAAACACTATACAATTTATTAAACCCAAATCATATGCATAATTTATCTATCTTTTCACTTTTTATTCTAAAATTTTAAATATAATTCCAAGTCTTTTTTAACAAAATTACTTTTTACCTACCTAAAACCCAAACAGGATAAACTTATACCTTAACTATAAATTACATAATTAATTTCTAATAACTAATTTTAACATTAAACACACAAAGTATAAAAAAAAATAATTTATTGTTACTAAATAAATTATCCGTTACTAAGACTTTACTTTACTCATTCAATAATTTACCCTTAACTCTTGAAATTAACTTTTTTTATGAAACTACAATTATTTATTTTGACAAACAACAAATAGCAGACAAACTTTATTCTTCAATTCCTTTTGTCCCTTTACTTTATCACTAGATGCACCTTCCAGTACATCTACTATGTTACGACTTATTTCACTTATAAATGAAAGCGACGGGCGATATGTACACAATTTATAACTTATATCTCATTAGCTTATTAAACTTTTGATACAATCAAATCCTTCTTCATAACAAAATTATTTTGTCTAATCCGCAATAAAATAATTTATTGTAACCCATTTTACCTTGACTATAAGCTGCACCATGATCTAATTTATTTAGACAACCATACCCAACAATTTCTTCCTCTAAGAATCATCTGATAATGATGGTATACAAACTGTTTATAACAAAGCCAAGTAAGATTTTTCGTGGATTATCGATTCTAAAACAGGTTCCTCTGAAAAGATTAAATTGCCGCCAAATTTTTTAAATTTTAAGTATCTAACTTTTACTAATTCAGTTTTAATTTAACTACTTTAGAATAGTAGGGTATCTAATCCTAGTTTATTACTAATTTTTCTTAGCTTCAATTATAATTGAGTTTCCATACAAAATAACATCCTAATTTTACCTTTTATTTATTTGTACCTGTATCACAATCTATATAATTCATTTAACTACAACCTTAAACTTTTTACTTAATCTTTAGGTATAACCGCGAATGCTGGCACATAAGTATATCAGATTTTGATATTATTACTATATCATACTTTAGTATATTTACTTTATAATGCTTTATGCTGAGATTAAAAACTTCATAGTTTAAACTTTATTATGTTCCAACCCGATATAAAATCAAGTTTTCCCCTTTCGCTCTAACTTTCATGCAACCTTAATAATAACATAAAAACTCAAGCCAAAATCAAACATCTTTTTACTTACACTCATAACAAATTTTACAGTAATCACCCTAATTATAATTTTTTTTATATTGCATAAAAATAAGAATAATTGTACTTAAAGTGAAACTTTCACATCTTGAGCACCACAAGCTAACGTTTTGTTGTCTTAAACTATTTAAGTCCTGCCCCACTACAACCCACATCTTAACTTTCAAATCCAAGTTATATTTACAGAAAGGCTAATAATACCACAATCACCCCAATTACAAATACTTTTATAAATACTTTAATACTATTTAACTGCAATATATTCAAGACCATAAACCCTTTGCTGAATACATAATATAACCCTTGTCTACCAAAGTATTCAAATCATCCCTTATCTCCTAATTTATCAACTGACGCCCCCCTTAAACACCTGATCTCTCTAATTTTTTTTGTGCTCAAAAAAGGTATAAATCACATTGAACCTCTTATTGCTACAGCACTGTAACCAGATAAAGACCTCAAATTATTTCTAACACTTAACAAGTTTAATATGTACCCTACAAATCCTCCTATTAAACTGATAGCCAATACAATATTTTTTATAAAACCACTCAAACAAATTATATAGGGCTCAGGAAAAAGAACCCAGGACAAACCAGAACCCATAAAAATAGCTCTTACACCCAATAAAATTATTGAGTTCCTCATAACATTATCCTCATCTCTTGTATTCCTCAGAACCCCTAAATTAAAATCTCCTCTCAAACTATAAAAAACTAATCGCATTGTATACCTAACCGTTAACCCCGTCGCTACAATATATAGTATTATAGAAATAAAATTAATCTGCCTTATAAAAGCCACCTCCAAAATCATATCCTTAGAATAAAACCCAGCCAAAAACGGAAACCCACATAAAGCTAAATTAGCAATTCTTATGAAAGCAACCCTCAAAGGTATAAATGTAACCAACCCTCCTATACACCGAATGTCCTGATAATTACTAACCCTGTGAATGATAACCCCAGCACACATAAACAACAATGCTTTAAACAAAGCATGTCTTAATAAATGAAAAAAAGAAAGATCAGAATACCCCAAAGCTAATACTCTTAGCATCACCCCTAATTGACTTAAAGTTGATAAAGCAATAATCTTTTTTAAATCATACTCAAAATTAGCCCCCAATCCTGCCATAAACATAGTTAAACAAGAAATAATAAGCAAAACACTCTGAATTCCAGAATTTTCTAAAGCGGCACTAAATCGAATTATTAAATATACACCAGCAGTAACTAAAGTAGAAGAATGCACTAAAGCCGAAACCGGAGTTGGAGCTGCCATGGCAGCTGGCAACCATGCTGAAAAAGGAATTTGAGCTCTCTTGGTTATGGCCCTAACCATAATCAAAAACTTTAGTAAAAACCAATCAACATCCAAAATATAATGTGAACAAATAAAAAAATTTCAACTCCCTAACCTTGACATTAGACCAATCCTTAATAAAATAGCTACATCCCCTACCCGGTTAGATAAAATAGTCAACATTCCCGCATTAGCAGATTTCTCATTTTGATAAAAAATTACAAGAGCATAAGACACTAGTCCTAGTCCATCTCACCCTAAAAGTATACTAATCAAATTAGGTCTTAAAACTATCATACCTATTGATAGAACAAATATCAATACCAAGTATATAAATCGAGTAAAATACTTATCGCCCTTTATATACCTTCCCCTATAATACATTACCCTTCTAGAAATAAACAGTACAAAAGACAAAAACAACATTGAAATTCAATCAAAAATTAAAACAAACACTACCGTCAAAGAATTTAAAGTCATTAAATCTCATTCAACTATTCTAACTACATTTCTAAATAATTTCATTAAAGAAATTAGCCCACAAATTACAGCTCCCATTCCTAAAGCTACTGCCCTACTCTTAGATAAATATACTTTTCAAACCATTTCTTCATTAAAAACAATTTACACTTATTGAATTACTTAAGTAACTGTTATTCACCCTCAAACTTTTACCACAAAATAAATAGCAAAGGTATACTTAAAGACTTCAACCAACTCAAAGTAAATCGATTTGCACGATAATTCTTTTCAACGTAACTGAAACACTATTCTAATTTAGCTATACTTTGGCTCCTTGTTCTCCAACCCAATACAATTCTTTAGATACTAAACTCATAAAAATTCCAATACTCCTTATTACTATATAATTTATACACCACACAACCCTAAAGTCAAAGTAACTTACATTCCTACGAAAAAAATTAAAGTGGGACTTGTTGTATATTTCGATTAAATATTATAACCCATCCAGCTAACATACATCTTTATATCTCAATGCAAAATATAAAACAATTAATAAACAGATACAAAGAAGAATTAGCTACTAGAAAGTATATAGATCCAAAAAACTACTGAACTACAACTCCAACAACTTTTAATCATCCGATATCCTTTATTGCTATATAAGGTTTATATACCACACAACCCTAAAGTCAAAGTAACTTACATTCCTACGAAAAAAATTAAAGTGGGACTTGTTGTATATTTCGATTAAATATTATAACCCATCCAGCTAACATACATCTTTATATCTCAATGCAAAATATAAACAATTAATAAACAGATATAAAGAAGAAATAGTTATTAAAAAGAGTATAAATTCAGAAATAGATCATCGAAAAGAATCTTTTAATGAGATCCAATACATCGAAGATTATATTATAATCAAATTATATGAAGAACGTGTTGTCGAAGAAGGGAGTATTTCTGCGGTCTCCACCCCTTTTCCTCTAAAAGGAAGGGGTTGCGACCATTGCAATACTCCCCTATAATGGGGAAGGATTTATATAAAGGCTAATTGATTATATACGGCCTCATTAAATTAATTAATGTATTTTACCTAAAGCCCACTCCGGACACAAAAATGTATATATATATATATATATGCATATATATATATATATATACGTGTACGTATGTATACTCAACCTGCATCCCAAACACTTCAGCCACCAACACCAGCACCTATATCCCCTATATATAACGGAATTGCACCGTTTCTTAAAAGATCAAAACTTTTTATGCTCTTTACATTAATACATATCAACCACCCCTCCTTTATTTAAACTCTAGTGATTCACACATCTTTAAACTTGCAATTTAATATTATTTTTATAATATAGAGCCTGATAAAAGAAAACTCTTTCGTCTACAGACTTACAATCTGCCGCTTTTAACCTCAGCCATTTTATCATTCTTATCTTTATTTGATGACTGAAAGTAAGTTTAGATCTTTTAAATCTAACATAGTAGTGTTACGCCTACTTCGAATAAGGAATTAGTTAAATTACCTTCATAACTCTTGCTTGTCATGCAAAAATTATCCTATAGATATTCCTTAAACTCCTCCCAACCATTCTGTTTTATGGTGTAGTACATATTGCACTTTCATTGCAAAGCCGAAACTTTAACGTTTCTAAAACATTTAACATGTGCCCACAGATAATCTATCTCTTTTGCAGCTTCAATGCAATATTCTTTATAAATTATATGAGCTATTTTAATTTATTACTTTGTTAATCTCTTTGATCAATTCTAAACCCCCCTTACCAAATTCAAATTCAGTACTAACACATTTAAAGGAAATCAATGTAAAAAAAGAACTAAATATTCACGAACTTTCCCCGATCTACAAGAATATAGACTGTTAAGAAACACACCATGTTGTCTCAACCTATATATATATAAAGTATAAGCAGCCCTAAAAAAAGAAAGGAATATTAAACTTAAAATTCTGAATCTACTTCATCTTATTAGACTAATAATTAAATTAATCCCCCCGAATAAATTTAAGGTTGGAGGAGCAGCCATATTTCCCACACTAAATAGAAATCATCATAGTCCCATCCTAGGTATAAAATTTAATAACCCCTTACTTACTAGAAGCCTCCGTCTACCTATACGCTCGTAAGCCATGTTAGCCAAACAAAACAAACCAGAAGAACATAATCCATGCCCTACTATTATTACTACCGCCCCCATTAAACCTCATCACCTAAAAATTATTAATCCACACAATACCATCCTCATATGTACAACTGAAGAATAAGCAATTAAAGACTTAATGTCTACCTGACGTAAACATAGTAAACTTACAATCACCCCACCCACCAACCTAATTCTTACTCACAATCAAGAAAAATTTAAACTGATTTTTTGAAACATATATAAAATTCGAACTAATCCATAACCTCCCAACTTTAATAAAACTCCCGCCAAAATTATAGAACCTGCAACAGGTGCCTCTACATGAGCCTTTGGTAATCACAAATGAAATATATATATAGGCAACTTGACTAAGAAAGCTATTACCCTTCTAAAGTACCAAAGTCTATTAACTCACCTTAACTCCAAAACAGAACCTATTAACGTTATAGTCAACCTATACTCTCTTATATAAAGATATAATAAAGACCCCAATAAAGGCAAAGACAAAGCTAAAGTATAAAAAAATATATAAATTCCCGCCTGAATCCGTTCAGGCTGATACCCCCAACCCAAAATTAAAATTAAAGTTGGAATTAATGACATCTCGAAACTAATATAAAACAACAAATAATTAAACGAACAAAACGTTAAAATAAGCCTAAACAATAAAATTAAATTTACTAAAACAAACATTCTTGGATAATTTAAAGTAAACTTAACTCGTTCCCTAGCAATAACAACTAAGAACGAAATTCAAACTCTTAAATACACCATAATATAACTAATATAGTCTATTCCCAAATTAAATCCCAGACTATAAATATATATATTGTGAAAACACCCCAAACCAACTAAAAATCTTAATAGACCTAGCCCAACTTGAACTAACCTTCAATTATTTTTATATTTTATCAATAAAATTACAGGTAACAAAAATTTTAACACTCCAATAAACTAAACCTCTTAAAATAATCGTTACCATGTCTTCGCACAATGAGAACCAACAACGACAAACCGAGAGCCCCCTCGCAAACAGCTAAAGTCAAAAAAAATAAAGAAAAATAAATTTCACTTCCAATCATCGACAACTGTAACCTTAGCAACCAAAACACACCCAACATTATAAACTCTAATCTTAATAAAGAATTTAGCAGATGCCTATGGTAAGAAATAAACCTTCACAAACCACAAAAAATTATTAGCAATGATCTTAATACTCTTAAAAACTCAAAATTTATCATTAGTTTTTTAAGTTTCTACCACCCCTGTAAACATTGGTATGTGATATTCCAAAAAAGGATAAATCTCCTAAAAACTAAAGAGAATTGTTTACTCCTCTATTATTTTTATACTTACAATTCCCCTCCTACTTTCTTTCTCCCTTGTATTTATGCATTTGTCTCACCCCCTCGCTATAGGACTTATATTATTCATTCAAACTGTGCTTATTACAATTACAGTAGGAATTTATAATTTTTCATTCTGATTCTCCTATGTTCTATTCCTAGTATTTCTAGGAGGGATATTAGTTCTATTTATTTATATTTCATCCTTAGCTTCAAACGAATCATTTTCATTCTCCTTAACTACCTTTACACTCGTAACCAGACTGATCTCTCTAATTTTTTCCATACTATTTCTAGACCCTCTCCTAATCCTACCTAACTCCTCCTCCCTCTACCCCTCATCATTAAACTATTCTATTTCTACTCCCTTCATTATTAATTGAATTTATAATTCTCCTTCTATAGTCTTCACTATCTTTATTGTTTCCTACCTCTTGCTTATACTTATTATTGTAGTAAAAATCATTAACCTATTTAAAGGACCCCTTCGTCTAATCTCATAATGACTTCACCTTTGCGTAAATCGCACCCCCTATTTAAAATTGTAAATGGAGCTCTGGTTGATATACCTTTACCAAGAAATATCTCTACATTCTGAAACTTCGGCTCCCTACTAGGCTTATGTCTAGTTATTCAAATTTCCACTGGTCTGTTCTTAGCCATACATTATTCTGCCCATATCGATCTAGCTTTTTCTAGAGTTACCCACATCTGCCGAGATGTAAACTATGGTTGAATGTTACGAACCTTGCACGCTAACGGCGCTTCATTCTTCTTTATTTGCCTCTACCTCCATATTGGTCGAGGAATTTACTTCGGATCTTATATGAATCTTCACGCTTGGATAGTAGGAGTAATTATTCTATTTATAATTATAGCAACTGCATTCCTGGGCTATGTCCTTCCCTGAGGCCAAATATCATTCTGAGGAGCCACAGTTATTACTAACTTATTCTCCGCAGTTCCAATAATTGGACCTGATCTAGTTCAATGAATTTGAGGAGGATTTTCAGTTGATAACGCCACCCTAACTCGATTCTTTTCTTTCCATTTCATTCTACCACTAATTGCTTCTGCATTTTCTATAATTCATATCCTCTTCCTTCACCAAACAGGAGCAAATAACCCGCTAGGTATTTCAAGACAAACTGACAAAATCCCATTTCACCCTTATTTTACCTTTAAAGATATTGTAGGATTTATAGTTGTATCAACAATTCTCCTTTCTTTGACTCTTCTAGATCCATACCTTTTAGGAGATCCAGATAACTTCATTCCTGCGAACCCTCTTGTTACACCTCCTCATATTCAGCCTGAGTGATATTTCCTTTTTGCCTATGCCATTTTACGTTCCATCCCCAACAAATTAGGAGGAGTAATTGCCCTAGCGGCTTCAGTTGCAATTCTGATAATTCTACCTTGAACTCACACTTCAAAATTCCAAGGTCTAGCCTTCTACCCCCTCAACCAAACACTATTTTGAACTTTTGTCGTCGTAGTCATTCTCCTCACCTGAATCGGAGCACGACCTGTAGAAGACCCCTATGTGTTAACTGGACAAATTTTAACTTGCTCTTATTTTCTCTTTTTTATCATCAACCCTCTCTCACTTATCTGGTGAGACAGCATACTTAAATGATTACTTAGTTTAAATAAAACAAATGTTTTGAAAACATTAGATAAGAATAAATTCTTAATAATCGTAACTCGTTTTTGTTCCTACAATTATCCTCATTACAAACACAAAATCCTTATCACCTCTTATCGCATCGTGTTTTCATATAGTGCCTGATAAAAGGATAGCTTTGATAGAGCTAATAATGTAACTTCCGTTACCTATATTATTTCGTCATTAGATAAAAAGGTAAGCTAAAGAAGCTAACGGGCTCATACCCCGTAAATGAAAGTTTCAACCTTTCCCTTTTTAATTGTATTTCCTACATCTTATTTCTTTTTTATTCTAACTTTACTTTTAGGAACAGTTATCTCTGTTTCCTCAACTTCATGATTTGGAGCTTGAATTGGGTTAGAACTCAATTTAATATCTTTTGTTCCTCTAATTGCATTAAAAATAAACCCCTCTTTCTCCGAAGCAGCCCTAAAATATTTTCTAATTCAAGCTCTAGGGTCTGTCTTATTTATCTCCTCAAGCTTTATCTTTCTTTCTTTTCCCACCTTCAGGCTACTATCAATTTTCTCAGCCCTATTACTTAAACTAGGCAGTGCACCTTTTCACTTCTGATTTCCTCAAATTATAGAAGGACTTAAGTGACCACAAATCTTTCTTCTTTCTACAATTCAAAAACTTGCCCCCTTAACTTTAATTTCCTATTTAATAGTAAACGAAATCCTAGTAAAAATTACTATCCTCTCAGCCATTTTGTCGGCCCTAGTAGGAAGATTAGGAGGACTAAACTCAACTCTTTTACGTAAAATTACTGCTTTCTCCTCAATTAACCACCTATCTTGAATACTGACTGCAATTTCGATTAGAGACATATCCTGACTCTTTTACTTTTCTATTTACTCCATTATCCTCCTTTCTATTACTAGGATCTTTCACAAATTACAAACCTTTACCCTCTCAAGACTAACCCAATCTGACCAAAATAGACCCTTCCACGCTTTACTTATTTCCCTAAACTTTTTATCTCTTAGAGGTCTTCCCCCTATAACCGGATTTATTCCAAAATGAATCATTATTCAAATTATAGTAAACCTAAATCTCTTTGTTCCACTTTTCTTTCTTCTACTTTCCACTTTAATCACCCTATATTTCTATTTACGAATTATTATTTTCATGATTTTATTATTTAATCCCATTCTTAACTTTAATATAAAATATAAATCCTTTTCTTCCTCCCCATCATCTATTTTTTTGAAATCCTCCTTTAATTTTATCGGACTCTTTTTACCCCTCTACCTAACTTTCATTTAGAATTTTAAGTTATTTAAACTTAAAGCCTTCAAAGCTTTCTAAAAAAGTACTAACCTTTTAAATTCTATAACACCATCCATT